AATTTTTTATATCAGTTTTGTTGTTTATAATTTTTATTGTTGTTTTTTAATTAGTGTTTTTTGGAGATTTTTAGCTATATAAATTATTTTATCATTGAGTAGTTTATTAAAATGAAAAATCTTGATTTTTTTATTTATTTATTTATTATGACGATTATTTTTAAAATTTTAAAAATTAATTGTTTAAGGCAAAAACTAGCAAGGTTTTAAGATGCCGTCTGTTTCTCTCCAGAGGATGTTATTTTATGAGTTTACGTGCTCTGTATAACTAGTGTTTTTTTAAACGCGAACTCGATAATCTGTCAGGTATGGTTAATGGGTCATATTTAAAATATTAAATTATCTTCATACTTGATCTTTGCATGGAATTTTAGGGAACGCTCATTTAATTGTTGGTAACTTAATTATTATTTTTATTAAAAATTTTAACATTACTTAACATAGAGCATGTGACGGGTAGTTAAAGGCAAAATATGCTGGAAAAAAAAAATTAATTTTTTCAAGATTTACCCCTCTTATCCTGTAAAATAACCGCTTCTGGAGAAGAAAATTCGGTGTTTTTTTGTTAATTTCATTGTTTGGGAAGAACGACGGTAATACAAGAAGATAAGATAAGACCAAATATACAATATAAAAATAAGCTTAATATAAGATATATACTAATATTAAGACTATGCTTAATAAAAATTATTAATAGTTACAATTCTTTAGATATGAAGTTACAAATGTTTTCGTAGATTTATTTTCAAAAGAATAAAATAGATCTAAGTATTAAGTTATAAAGAGGTGAATGTAAAATAGATAATATGCAATATTATTGTAACTAAGATTATAACTTTTTTTAATTAGCTTGGATTTGATATTAAGAGTATAAAATTGATGATAATTTCTAAATTTAAAGTTAATTTAATTGTTAATTTTTTTATTAAGTTATTTGTATTAAAATTGTATACAATAATAATTTACAATTGTTAATTTATAATAATATTAAATAGTACATAATAAATAAAGAAATAAGTAATTAAATGCAAAAAATACAAATGAAAATTAAATAAAATAAAAAATAGAATAACAAAAAAAACAAAAAAAAAACAAAAAAAAAAAAAGAAAAATAAAAAAATAATAAAAAATATTTGTATATTAAATTTATTAAAATTAATATAATTATAATATTAATAATTCTAATATTTAAATATAAATTTGAGCTTAAAAATTAGTTATTTATTTATTAAATATATATAAATTAAATATAAAAATTATTACTTTTTAATAAAAAAATTATTAAAATATTAATATATAAATTTATTTAATTTCTAATTAGATTGATAGTAAATATAATTATTTATTTTTAAATTTTGTGCCAGCAATAGCGGTTATACAAAATATAATAATTAATATAAGTTATTTATTTATTATTTATTTTTATTTTAATTATTTTATTAATATTATGGTTAAATAATATATTAATATTATACTTAATTATTTTTTATTAATTTTAGTATTTATTAAATTAGGATTAGATACCCTATTTATATATACCAAAAATTTTACATAAATAGAAGATTTATTTTAATAAAAATTATTTAATTTGGCGGTAATTTTATATTAGGGAAATTTGTTAAATTAAAATGATGTTACACATTTATTTTGAATTAATTAATTTTTATTTATTGTTGTCATGATTAGATTAATTCTAAATGTTTTATTCAGTTTATTTTATTTATTTGATAGATCTATATTTAGATTAAAATTAATTTTTAATTAATTAAATTATTAATTTTTGTTTTTTTTTTTAAATTTATTTTAAATTTAATATTAAGTTTATTAAATATTTTTATACTGAATTTTATTTATTATTATGTACATATTGCCCGTCAATTCTTTTATAGAATAAGTCGAAACAAAGTTAATTGATTGGAAGGTTAATTTTTAATAGTATTTTTTTTTCTTTTACATAGAAAATTTTTTTTGTATTATATTTATTTATTTATTATTTTATTTATAATTTTGTTTTTTATTTTTTATTTTTATTTAATATATATTATTTTTATTAGAAATATTATTTATTTAAATTTTTATAATATTTTATAGTTTATTATTTTTAGTGTTACAAAAATTGAAATAATTATTTTATTTATATTTTTAATTTAATATAAATTTTAGGAATTATTTTATTAATTGTTTTATTGTTTAATTAATATATATACTAATTTTAAAATAATTTAGAAATTAAATTTAACTAATTATAAATATATTTTTGTATTTTAAATTTAATTTATATTTTTATTGGTTTAATTTTATTAAATGTATTTAATATTTTATTAATAATTTAGTATAGAAGTATTAAGTTTGAAATATTTAATTTAAGTTAATTTTAATTTATTTAAATTTATATTATTTTTAGAAAAATATTTTTTTTTATTAAGATTTATTTTTATATTAATTTTTTTATTTTATTCAACAAAAATTGTTTAATAAAATTTTTTATTTTATATTTATAATTTTTTAATTAGTAAATTAGTTTAATTTTTATTTATTAACTTTACAAAATGAATTTTTTGATTGTTTATTAAAAACGTATTATTAAGAATTTATTTAATATTTATTCTGCTCAATGATTTTTTAAATAGCTGCAATATTTTGATTGTACAAAGGTAGCAAAATAATTTGTGTTTTAATTAAATACTTGAATGAAAGAATATACATAATAATTATTTTATTAATATAATATATTGAATTTTAAATTAAATTGAAAATTATTTAATTTTTATAAAAGACGAAAAGACCCTAAAAATTTTAAATATTATTTTGTTTTTTTATTTAGTTTTTTTATTTGGGGTAAATTTATATTATATTTATATTTTTATATTTAACTAAATTTATAGTTTTTATTAAATAATATATTTATATTAATTACTTTAGGGATAACAGGATAATAAAATTTTATAGATTAAATTTAATTTTTTGTTTGTTACCTCGATGTTGAATTAATTTATACTTAATTAAATATAAATAATTATGTCTTAGTTTGTTCAACTATTTAAAATTACTTGATTTGAGTTTAAACCGATGTAAGTTAGGTTGGATTTTATCTTTATTTATTTTTAATATTTTTTAGTACGAAAGGATTTAAAATTATTTTGTTATTAAAATTTTTTAAGTTTAGAACTTGAATAATATTATTATATATAATTAATAATTTATTGTTTATAAGTTTTTTTTATTAATAATTAATTTTATATTAAGGGTAGGGTTTTTTATATATATTGAACGTAAATTATTAGGTTTAAGACATTACCGTGAGGGTCCTAATAAAGTTTTTATTAAGGGCTATTTTCAATTTATTTTTGATATGATTAAATTATTATCAAAAAGATTTTTTGAGTTATATGATAAAATGGTTTTTACTTATTTTTTTATTCCTATATTGATGTTTATTAATATTTTTTTATTATGGTTGATTTTTCCTTATAATAGTGATTTATTGAATAAAAATATTAGTATAATTTATTTGATTGTATTATTGGTGATGAAAATATTTTTTTTTGTTGTAATGATTTTTTTTATTTATTCATCCTATAGGTATTTAAGTATGATTCGTATAGTTATTCAAATTATTTCTTATGATATTATTATTATTTTAATTTTTCTATTTAATTTTATTATTTATTCTGATTTTGATTTTGAATTATATAAATTTAATTTAAACTATTTTTTTTTATTTTTTATGAGATTAGTTATTTTTATTTTTTGATATATAAGAATTATTGTTGAGCTTATTCGTTTACCTTTTGATTTTTATGAAGGTGAATCAGAATTAGTATCTGGTTTTAATATTGAATATGGTTCATTTTTATTTTTAATTTTAGTTTTGGTTGAGTATTTAGAAATAATTTATTTTATAATTATTACTGTTTATTTATTTATTTGGTTTGATTTTTTAGGTTATGTTTTTATTTTTTTTTTGTTTATAATGATTTTCTTTTTAATTTGATTACGTTTGTTTTTTGTTCGTTATCGTTTAGATAAGATATTATATATTTTATGAAAGTTTATTTTTCCTTTTACTATGATTTTTATTTTTATTTATTATTATTTAAATTTAATTTAAATTTAATTAATTTTTTGTTGTAAAAGTTAATTTTTTATTTTTATTTTCAAGATAATTGATATTTTTAACTTTATAATTGATTTCATAACTTATTATTTATTTTTATTATAAAAAATATAAAGAAAAAATTAATTGTTAATGTTATATTTATTTCTTTAAAAGGAAATTCCACTGGTTTTGTTCTTAATATTCTTATTAATATTATTGTTAATATTAATGTTGTTATTAATGTTTTATTAGTTGAATTGAATGATTGAAATTTATTTACATTAAATTTAGGTATTATTATTATTATAATGATTGATATAATTATAATTAATAATCCTCTTAATTTATTGTTAATTGATCGTAAAATTGAATAAAAAAATAAGAAATATCATTCTGGTTCAATATGGGATGGTGTTTTAAAGTAATTTATTATAATAAAGTTATCTCTATTACTGAAAATAAATGGTTTAATTAAATTAATATTTGTTAATATTATAAAGATAATTCTTAATAAGATTATATCTTTTATAATAAATAAAGGGTTTAAGTTAATTAAGTCTATTTTATTTATTAATCCTATCGGGTTGTTTGATTTTTTTTCATGTAAAATTAGTAAGTGAATTATTGATATTATTATGATTAATATGGGGATTAAAAAATGGATAGTTAAAAATCGATTAATTAAAATAATATTAATATTGAAATTTCCTCAAATAATTTTAATTAATTTTTTTCCAATATTTGGGATTGCTGAAATAAAATTAGTAATAACTATTATAGCTCAATATGATATTTGGTTTCAAATTAATGAATATCCAATGAAAGATTCTATTATTATTATTATTAATATTATTATTCCTGATATTCATATTTTTATTAATATAAATGATTTGAATATTATTCCTCGTGCAATATGTATGAATATAATGATAAATAATATTGATGTTATATTTCTATGTATAATTCGTGTTTCTCATCCGTAATTTATATTTAAATAAATATTTGTTGATCTATTAAATAGATTTCTTTTTCTTATATAGTTTATTGATAGAAAGATTCCTGTTAAAATTTGAATTATTATTATTATTGAAATTGATGATCCTAGGTTTCATCATAAATAAATGTTTGATGGAGTTTTTACATTAATTATTTTTGTAATTAATATTTTGTGTTTTTGATTTACAAAATCAATGTTTAAAACTTTTAATATTATTTTTATATGTAAAATAATTTTTAGTAAACTGTAAATTTGCTTTTGGATGATTAATTCTTTATTTTATATTATTATTATATTTAATATAATTATTCTTATTATTATGTTAATTCTTATTTTTATATTTAAATTTGCTTTTTTTTTTATATTAAATTCTGTTGTGATTATTATTATTAATTTAAAGTATCTTATTAATATAATGGTGTTTGATATGATTAATATTATTGTTAATAAATTTATGTTTACTAAATATTTAATTATTATTCATTTATAAATAAATATTGATATAGGTGGGATATTAAGAATATTTATTATTATTATTATATTTATTATTTTATAATTAATTTTTATTATATTTATTTGATTAATAAAATTAATTTTATTTTTTTCTATATTATTGAATAATATTCATCTAATTGTTATATAATTGATAAATGATGTGATTATTAGTAAGTTGTTATGTTTTATTACTATGATGAATCAATATATATTATTTATTGATATTAAAATTAAGATTTTTTTTATATTAAATATATTTATTGTTATTATTGGAATTATTAATAGTATTATTATTAATTTTATTATATTTAAATTTAATATTATTATTATTATTAAAGAAGGGATTTTAAGATAAAAGTTAATGTTAAATAATATTAATCATCTGTTTATTTTTCTTATTATTATTATTCATCAATTAAATGGGAATATTCCTATTTTTATTCATAACAATAAAATTATTATTATTTTTATTAATTCTATTTTGTTTAATATAAGTATTATGTTTATTATTAATATTATGATTAATATTGATGAACATAAAGAATTAATAATAAAAAATTTAATTAATAATTCTTTATTTATAGTTATTTCGTTTATTTTTATTATATTTATTAGGAATATTATTTCTGATATTGTTCATACTGATAATCAATTATTACATGATATAATTATTATAATTATAATTGGGTTTATTATTTTTATTATTATTTTTGTTTGTATTATAAATAAAAGATTTTTACTCATTAATACTTTATCAAAGTATTCCTTTAAATTTAAGGTATTTTATTTTGAATTATATTATAAAATTGCAAGTTTTAATTTTTATTAATTTTTATTTAATATTAAAAAATTTTGATTTTTTTATTCTAATTAGTTTTAGTAAGTAATGTTATATATGAATAAAGTTTTAGTTTATATAAAAACATTAATTTTGGAGATTAAAGAATTATTATACTTTAATTATATTTTACGTATATTTTTTTTATTTTTTATTATTAAATTTACTGTTATTATTATTATAGTTATTATTATAATAATTAATATTATTTTTTTGTTGTTTTTTTTATTTATTGATTTTATAAAGTTTATTTTATATTTTTTTTTTATTATTTTTATATTTGTTTTGTAAATTATTTTTTTAAAAAATATTATATTTATTATTATTGTTATTATAATAAATAATAATATTTTAATTTTGTCTTTTTTATTTTTTAATTTTGGTATTCTTATTATAATATATGTATTTAGGATTAATAAACTTGTAATGATAATTATTACAAATATTATTAATATTAGATTGTTTTTTGTTAATAAAGTTAATTTTCCTATTATTATTATTGATGATAATATTATTGTTAATAATATATAGTAGTATGATTTTATTTTATTTTTTATATTTATTATTATTATAATAATAAATATTAATATTATTTTTGTAATAAATTTATTTTTGATATTTAAGATCAATTTTATTATTTATTTTTTTTATTGTTTTTGTTTTTATTGTTGTTTTTATTTTACATCAAGTTAGTTTATTTTTATATTTGTTATATATAGAGATTATTTTTATTTTTGTTATGTTTTTATATATTTATTTAATATTTTTTTTTTACATGGATTTTTTTATATTTATTTATTTTTTTATTATTAATGTATTTGAAAGATTGATATTTTTTTTGTTTATTTTTATCTTAATTAAAGATTATGGATTAGATTATTTATTAATCAAATAAATATGATTATTTTTATATATATATAATTTAATGAAGATTTTGATGTTTTTACTTGTGATTATTTTTTCTTATAATAATTATTATTTAATAATATTTATTTTTATTTTAATATTTATTAAAGTGTTTTTTTTTTTTAAGTTTTCTTTGTATTATTTAAGTTTAAGTTTTTTTTTTTTTTTTGATAAGCTTAATTTATTGTTATTTATACTTTTAATTTTAATTTTAATTTTTATTTTGTATTTTACTGTAACGGGATTATTATTAATAGGGTTATTTTTTTATTTTTCTTTTATTATTATTTATTTGATTCTTTTTATTAAAAGTGTTTTTTTAATATTTCTGTTTTATGAGTTTATTTTTTTTCCTTTATTTTATTTTATAAATTTATTTAGGTATAATTATGAGCGGTTAAATTCTTCTTATTATTTAATAATTTATTTACTTATATTTTCTTATCCTTTTGTTTATTTAATGATAAAGTTTAATTATTTATGTTTTTTTTATTTACTTGATTTAAATATAGATAATTTAAGTTCATTTTTTTTTTTTTTAGTATTTTTGTCAAAAATGTCTTTTTTTTTTTTTCATTATTGACTTATTAAGGTTCATGTAGAAGTTTCTGTTGATTTATCAATTTATTTTTCTAGTATTTTAATAAAACTTGGGTTGTTTGGTGTTTCTCGATTAATTATTTTTTTTAATTTTATAAGTTTATTTTTTATATATATAAGATTTTTTGGATTGTTTATTATTTCTTTTTGTAATTTTGTAAATAGAGATTTAAAAATTTTTATTGCTTTTTCTTCAATTATTTATATGAATTTATCTTTGGTATTTTTATTTACTTTTAATTATTTTAGTATAACTGGATTTATTATAATTAATTTTTTTCATAGTTTTAGTTCTATAATTTATTTTATAAGTTTTGGTATGTTTAATTTTTTATCAAAAAGTCGTTTATTAATTTCTAATTCTGGTGTTTTTATTGTTTGTAAGAATTTATTTTTTTTTTTTTTTGTTTTAATATATTTAAATATATTTAGTCCTTTTACTTTGGGTTTTATGGGGGAATTAATTATATTTACTTTATTTTTTTATTTTTTAAAATTGTTTTTTTTTGTTTTTATTGTTTTATTTGTTATTAATCTTATTTATAATATTCTTTATATTTTAAATATTGGTTTTAATACTTTTTATTTTTATTTATATATTGATATAAAATTAACTAGTTATATATTAATAATTTTTGTATTTTTTATTAATGTAATTTTATTTTTAAAGATTGAGTTATTTTTTTTTTATTAATTAATTATTTTATTAAATAATTTTTTATTTGTTTAGTTTAATTAAAAATATTAATTTGTGATGTTAATGATTAAAATAAATAATTTTTTTGTTTATTATTTTTATTTTTTTTATATTAAATGTTTTTATTTTTTTTGTTTTTTTCTTATTTAATTTTAAGGTTTTATTTTCATTTTGTTTTATTAATTTATTTTTATCTACGATAGATTTGGTTATTTATGTTGATATTTATAGGTTATTTTTTTCTTTAATTGTATTTTTTATTTCTTTTATTTTGTTTTTTTATTCTTTTTTTTATATAAATTATAATTTTATTTTTATTTCTTTAATTTATTTTTTTGTTATAAGTATAATTATAATTATTTATAGTATTGATTTATTAAGATTATTGTTATTTTGGGATTTAATTGGTTTAATTTCTTTTTTTTTAGTATTATTGTATAAAAATAAAAATTCTATTGATATAGGTATTTTGGTGATATTTATAAATCGTTTTAGTGATATAATGATTATTATTATTTTTATTATTTCTTTGGAATATTATTCTTTTATTTTATTTTTAAATTTAAATAGGTTGGATTTTTTATTTTTTTTTATTGGGTTAATATTAAAAAGTTCTCAATTTCCTTTAAATTTATGACTTCCTAGAGCAATAGTAGCTCCTATTCCTGTTTCTTCTTTAGTTCATTCTTCAACTTTAGTTACTTTAGGTATTTATATTATTTTTCGTTTTATTAATTTTTTTAATTTTTTTTTTATTTTTAATATTAGATTGATTTCTTTAGTTTTTTTTAGTATTAAAATGCTTTTTATTAATGATTTAAAAAAACTTATAGCTTTATCTACTATAAATAATTTAAGTATAATAATGTTTTTGCTTTATATACATATATATATATATATATATATATATATAATTATTCATGCTCTGTTTAAATCTTTAATATTTTTATGTATTGGGTCTTTTATTTATATTAATTTTGATATTCAGGATATTCGTTTATTAGGGTTCACATTTTTTTTTTCTCCTACTGTTTTTTATTTGTTTTTTATAAGTATTTTAATGTTAAATGGTATGTTTTATATATCTATATTTTTTTGCAAAGATTACTTTATTGATTTATTTATTTATTTTAAATTTAAGAGTTTTTTTTTTTTTTTTTTTTTTTTTTTTTTTAGTTTGTCTTATTCAATAAAAATTTTTTTTTTTTTATTTCTTCCTATGTATTATTCTTTTTCTTATTTAAATATTGATTTTATGGAATTTTTTTTATTAAAGTTTATTCTTTTTTTTTTTAATTTTTTTTTTATTAAGTTTATTGTTTTATATTTTTATATTTTTGATTTAATATATTTATATTTATTATTTAAATTTTTTTATTTTTTTTTTGTTTTTTTTTTTATATTTTTTATTTTTGATTTTTTTTATTTAACTAAATTTATTTTTTTTTTTTTTATTATTTTGTATGATTTTCTTCTTTTTTTATTAAAGTTTTATTTAATATTTTTTGTTTTTTTTTGTATTGAATTGAATTATATATTTTTTTTTTGGATGGAATTTGTTAATTATTATTTTTTAAATTTTTTTTTTTGTTGGGTTTTTATTTTTATTAATTATATTTTTAATTTAAATTTTTTGATTTTATTTTTTTATATTTTTATTGTTTTATTTATTTTTATTTAAATTTAATTAGTTAAAATTTATAATATTATTTTGAAAAAATAAAGTTTTTTAAATTTTTTTTTTTTATATTGAAAATATAATGTTTTAAACTTAAAATTTTTAAAGATTTAATATATATTAAAGTTAGAAGCTTAAAAATTTATATCTTTTTAATTGGAATTGTTAATTCTTTAATTTATTAACAGTAAATTTTTCAATTAATTTATTAATTTTTTTTTTTATTAATTCGAATTTAATATATATTAAATTAAGATATATTGGGTTTAAAAATTGCAATTTTTTTTTATTTTCTTAATTTCATTTAATTGTTTTAATTTTTATTTCATATATTATTCTTAATATTATAAATGTTAAAATTATTGTTATTATTTTAATATTTATTAAAATGTTTTTTTTTATTGTTATTATTGTTGGTGTAATGATTGATATTTCTAGATCAAAAATAATAAAAATTATTATTACTGATAAAAATTTTATTTTTATTGCTTTTTTTTTGTTTTTTATATTATTAAACCCACATTCAATAGGATTTATTATTTTGTTTTTAATATTTATTTTTTTTATTTTTTTTATTGATATTGTTAGAATTATTATTGTTAATAATATTATTTTAATTATTTTTATAATTATTTTATTTTATTTTTTAATTGGAAATTAAATATATTTTTTATATTAATAAAATTATTTTGTATATATTGTTACAAAGATTATTACTCAAATTAGGTCTACAAAATGTCAATATCAGCATATTATTTTAAATTTTGTTTTTCTTAATATTATGAGTTTTTTTTTTATATTTATTATTATTATTATAATTATTGTTCCTATTATAACGTGGGTTATGTGAAATATAGTTAATATAAAAAAATTTGAAAAGAAAATTGAGTTTGATATATTAAAATTTAATATGTAGTATTCTATTGATTGAATAAAAACAAAATATAACCCTATTATTACTGTAATTTTTAAATAAAATAATGTTTTATTTTTTATTTCTTCGTTTAATTTTGTTGCAATTATTAATGTTATTCTTGATCTTAATAAAATTATTAGATTAGTAAATGAAAGAATAAAATTTAATTTAAATATATTTAGATTATATTTAAAATTATATATAAAGTTATTAAAATATATTATTGATGAATTTAAATAAAAGAATGATAAAAAAAATATTGATTCAGTTATGATAATAAAGTAAATTATTGTTTTTATTCTTATTTCATTATAGTTTCTTATTATTCCAATTATTGTTTTTTCTTTTATTGAATTTTCTATTCATATTATTCTAATTAATATAATTATTGTTGATAATATTATTATTGATAATAAAAATTTGTTGTTTAATTTTATTGATAGGTTTATTGTTATATTTATTATATTTAATGATATTATAATTGGTCAAGGTGATGTTATAATTAAAATATTTATATTATTTATTTTCATTAATTTGTATTTCTAAAATTTAATATATTTAATGTTACAAAAATATATGTTTGAATTATGATAATTATACATTCAATTATTATATATATTATTATTATAATTGTATTGTTTATTATTATTATAATAATGTGCCCTAATATTATATTAATTGATAGTCGTATTGTTAATGATATAATTTGGAATAATATTCTATTTAATTCAATTATATTGATGATTCATAATATATATAAGGGCGTATTTTTTGGTGATAAATTTATTATTATTACTTTATTATTTTTAATTATTATTAATATTGAATTTATTCATAATATTATTGTTAATGAAAAGTTGAATATTATTATTCTTGATATGGATATAATATTTGGAATTAAGTTTATTATATTTATAATTATTATTATTAACGATAGTATTATTATTAGTTCTATTATTATTTTATTGTTTTTATCCTTAATTTTTATTTTGTATATGTTGTTTATAATATATTTTATTATTTTATTATTTATTCATTGTTTTTTTATGTTTTTTATTATTATTATTATTATTATTATTATTATTATATTTATAGGTATTATTTTAATATTTGAATCAAATGATGAAAATATATTTATTATCATTTTGTTGATTTTTTTTTTATTTTTATTATTATTTTTGTTATTTTGTTATTATGTTTATTTAATATTGATATTTTTATAATAATAATATTTATTATTATTATTATTATTCACATGTTTGGTATTATTTGAGTAATAAATTATAAATTTTAATTTGACAAATTAATGTTATTTTTTAACTAATTTATTAAGGGATTAATTTTATTCCTTTTTTAATTTAAAAGATTAATACTTTATATAAGTTACTTAAAAATTTTTTAATTCATTCAATAAAATTTTTAGTATTTACTGTTTCAATTATTACTGGTATAAATCTATGATTAGTGCCACATACTTCTGAGCATTGCCCAAATGTTACTCCTATTTTATTTGATCGAATAATTAAAGTGTTTGTTTGTCCTGGAATATTGTCTATTTTTACATTTATTGATGGCACTGCTCATGAATGAACAACATCTCTTGATGTTATTATTATTATTACAGGTATATTGAATGGTAAAATTAATTTGTTATCTGTTTCTAAAATATTAAAGTTGAATTTTTTTTTGTATATTATATATGAATTAAATGATGTGTTAAAGTTGGAGTATTCATATCTTCAAAATCATTGATTTCTTAGGATTTTAATTGTAATTATTCTTATTTTTGGTTCATTATTTAAATATAAAATTGGGATTGATATAATTGCTATTAAAATAATAATTAGTCTTGGGAAAATTGTTCATGCTATTTCTATTTTTTGGTTTTCTATTACTGATTTATTTATTATATTGTTTGTTTTTACTATTGATATTGATACTAATATTAATAATAATATTATAATTAATATTATTTTATCAGTTAATTTATTTATATTAATTATTGTGTTTGATTCATTTATTTTGAATGAATATATTATTATTGTTTTTATAATTATTAATAATTTTTTAGAATATTATTGAATTTTAAGTTCATTGCATTTTTCTGCCATATTAATATTTAATTGAAATTACATTGTTTTCATTAAATGTATGTCTTAGGTTAGGTGAATTTATTATTCATTCTTGATTGAATAATTTAATTTTGAATATTATTTTTTGTTTTGATAATATTCTTTCTATAAATATGGAGATAAATATTATTAAAAATATTGTTGTTGATATTGCTCCTATTGATGAAATTGAGTTTCAGAATATTAATTGATCATTAAATATAATGTAACGTCGTGGTATTCCGTTTAATCCTAAAAAATGTTGAGGAAAGAATGTTAAGTTAATAGAAATAAATAGATTAATAAAATTAATTTTTAATATTGATGTTTTTATTGAATTATTTGTTATTAATGGAAATCAGAAAATTATTCTTGAAATAATAGAAAATACTACTCCTATTGATAGTACGTAGTGAAAATGAGCAATTACATAATATGTATCATGTAAATTTATATCAATAATTGAGTTTGATAGAATAATACCTGTTATACCACCTATGGTGAATATTATAATAAATCCTATTGATCATATTATTATTGGTGATATATTAATTTTATTTCCGTTTAGTGTTAAGATTCATCTAAAAATTTTGATTCTTGTTGGTACTGCAATAATTATTGTTGCTGATATGAAATATAGTTGTGTATCAATATCTAAACCAATAGTAAATATATGGTGTGCTCATACAATGAATCCTAAAATACCAATCGATATTATAGCATAAATTATATTTATTTTTCTAAAGATTTCTAGTTTTCCTGTTTCTTGATTTATAATTTGTGATATTAAACCAAATCCTGGAAGAATCAAGATGTATACTTCTGGATGTCCAAAAAATCAGAATAAATGTTGAAAAATAATTGGGTTTCCATTTCCTATAGGATTAAAAAATATTGAATTAAAATTATGGTCTATAATAATTATTGTAATTCCTCTAGCAAGAACTGGAATTGATAAAATGATTAATATTGATGTAATGATAATAGATCAGCAATATAATGATATATTGTTAAAAAATATTTTATTTGAGTTTATGTTTATTATTGAGATTGTAAAGTTTATTGATCTAAGGATTGAGGATAATCCGTTTAAATGTAAAGATAAAATAATTATATTGATTGATACATTGTTTTGAATTGAAAGGGGTGGGTATATAGTTCATCCAGTAAAAATTTTGTTTTTTATAAATATTCTTGTTATTATTAGTATTAGTGATGGGAATAAAAGTCATATTCTTAAATTGTTAAGACGTGGGTAGATTAAATCTGATGACGAAATTATAATAGGAATTAATCAATTTCTGAATACTCCAATAATGATTGGTATAGTTATAAAAAAAATTATTAAAAGTGCGTGAATAGTAATTATTATATAATATGTTAAGTTAAAGTTAAAATTATTTTTTGTATTTATTAATTCAATTCGAATAATTATACTTATTGATAATCCTATTATTCCTGATCATATTCCAATTAAAAGGTATATAATTCTGATGTTTTTATGATTGGTGGAATACATTCATTTTTTAATTAAGATTTTTTTTTTATAAATTTGAAGTTTATTATTTTTTCTTTAGAAAAAAGATTATTTCTATATTTGAATTATGAGTTCAATAGCTTTTTTAGCTTATTTTTCTTTAAAAAATTTTACAAAAGTTGTGGTCAAAAATTTAATTTTTGAAATAAAAAAGGCTTGTTTTTTATAAATAGATTTTGGTACACTGTTAATTTAATTATCAATTAAAATTCAGTACTAAAATAAAACGATTAATTTTTTTTTTTTTATTAAATTTAAAAAATTTTACAAAAGTTGTGGTCAAAAATTTAATTTTTGAAATAAAAAAGGCTTGTTTTTTATAAATAGATTTTGGTACACTGTTAATTTAATTATCAATTAAAATTCAGTACTAAAATAAAACGATTAATTTTTTTTTTTTTTATTAAATTTAAAAAATTTTACAAAAGTTGTGGTCAAAAATTTAATTTTTGAAATAAAAAAGGCTTGTTTTTTATAAATAGATTTTGGTACACTGTTAATTTAATTATCAATTAAAATTCAGTACTAAAATAAAACGATTAATTTTTTTTTTTTTATTAAATTTAAAAAATTTTACAAAAGTTGTGGTCAAAAATTTAATTTTTGAAATAAAAAAGGCTTGTTTTTTATAAATAGATTTTGGTACACTGTTAATTTAATTATCAATTAAAATTCAGTACTAAAATAAAACGATTAATTTTTTTTTTTTTTATTAAATTTAAAAAATTTTACAAAAGTTGTGGTCAAAAATTTAATTT